GCTAGCGTAGCTTAATTAAAGCATGACACTGAAGATGTTAAGATGAGCCCTAGAAAGCTCCGCGGGCATAAAGGTTTGGTCCTGACTTTACTATCAACTTTAGCTAAACTTACACATGCAAGTATCCGCACCCCTGTGAGAATGCCCTACAGTTCCCTGCTCGGGAACAAGGAGCCGGTATCAGGCACACCCCAAATACAAGCCCATGACACCTTGCTTAGCCACACCCCCAAGGGAACTCAGCAGTGATAAACATTAAGCCATAAGTGAAAACTTGACTTAGTTAAAGCTAAGAGGGTCGGTAAAACTCGTGCCAGCCACCGCGGTTATACGAGAGACCCAAGTTGTTAGACACCGGCGTAAAGAGTGGTTAAGATACCCCCCCCCCCAACTAAAGCCGAACGCCCTCAGAGCTGTTATACGCATCCGAAGGTAAGAAGCCCGACCACGAAAGTGGCTTTATATTGTCCGAACCCACGAAAGCTATGACACAAACTGGGATTAGATACCCCACTATGCCTAGCCATAAACATTGATAGCTAACTACACCCACTATCCGCCCGGGGACTACGAGCATCAGCTTGAAACCCAAAGGACTTGGCGGTGCTTTAGATCCACCTAGAGGAGCCTGTTCTAGAACCGATTACCCCCGTTCAACCTCACCTTTCCTTGTTTTCCCCGCCTATATACCACCGTCGTCAGCTTACCCTGTGAAGGACTCATAGTAAGCAAGATTGGCACAGCCCAAAACGTCAGGTCGAGGTGTAGCGTATGGAAAGGGAAGAAATGGGCTACATTCCCTAATACAGTGAAATACGAACGATACACTGAAATACGTATCCGAAGGAGGATTTAGCAGTAAGCAGAAAATAGAGCGTTCCGCTGAAACCGGCCCTGAAGCGCGCACACACCGCCCGTCACTCTCCCCAAGCTTACAACGCTAAGTACTTAAAACCCTAAAACTGCAAAGGGGAGGCAAGTCGTAACATGGTAAGTGTACCGGAAGGTGCACTTGGAAAAATCAGAGTATAGCTAAGACAGAAAAGCATCTCCCTTACACCGAGAAGTCATCCGTGCAAATCGGATTACCCTGACGCCCAACAGCTAGCCCCTCTGACCAAGACCAACAAACCCCCATCAATACCCCCAAACGCCCTTAGCCACCCCTAAAACAAATCATTTTTCCCCCCTAGTACAGGTGATAGAAAAGGAACTGCGGAGCGACAGAAAAAGTACCGTAAGGGAAAGCTGAAAGAGAAATGAAACAACCCAGTAAAGCACATAAAAGCAGAGACTCATCCTCGTACCTTTTGCATCATGACTTAGCCAGTAAACTCCAAGCAAAGAGTACTTTAGTTTGACACCCCGAAACTAAGTGAGCTACTCCAAGTCAGCCTATTAATAGGGCAAACCCGTCTCTGTGGCAAAAGAGTGGGAAGAACTTTGAGTAGAGGTGACAGACCTACCGAACCTAGTTATAGCTGGTTGCCTGAGAATTGGATAGAAGTTCAGCCTCCCGGCTTCTTTCTTCACCCCTAGTCTTCACCCCCTTCTGACACAAAGAAACCGAGAGAGTTAGTCAAAGGGGGTACAGCCCCTTTGATACAAGATACAACTTTTTTAGAAGGGTAAAGATCACAATTAACCTAAAGGCAATATGTTTTAGTGGGCCTAAAAGCAGCCACCCGTACAGAAAGCGTTAAAGCTCAGACATAGCCCTCCCCCTTCCCATCCTGATAACTTAATCTTAACCCCCTCAACCTACCAGGCCATCCCATGCTAACATGGAAGTGACCATGCTAATATGAGTAATAAGAGAAGATAGCTTCTCTCCCCGCACACGTGTATATCGGAACGGACCCCCCACCGAACCTTAACCGGCCCCAAACAAAGAGGGTACTGAACAACACACCAAACAACTAGAAAACCCCCCAATTATGTAACCGTTTACCCCACACTGGCGTGCACCCAAGGAAAGACTAAAAGAAAGAGAAGGAACTCGGCAAACACATGAAGCCTCGCCTGTTTACCAAAAACATCGCCTCTTGCAAAATCAATGAATAAGAGGTCCCGCCTGCCCTGTGACTATAAGTTTAACGGCCGCGGTATTTTGACCGTGCGAAGGTAGCGCAATCACTTGTCTTTTAAATGGAGACCTGTATGAATGGCATAACGAGGGCTTAGCTGTCTCCTCTTTCAAGTCAATGAAATTGATCTCCCCGTGCAGAAGCGGGGATACTTACATAAGACGAGAAGACCCTATGGAGCTTTAGACACCAAGACAGACCATGTTAAACATCCCAAAACAAAGGACCAAACCAAATGGCCCCTGCCCTAATGTCTTTGGTTGGGGCGACCGCGGGGAAACACAAAACCCCCACGTGGAACGAGAGCACCTCCTCTCACAACCAAGAGCTCCCGCTCTAGTGAACAGAAATTCTGACCAACTAGATCCGGCAAAGCCGATCAACGGACCGAGTTACCCTAGGGATAACAGCGCAATCCCCTTTTAGAGGCCATATCGACAAGGGGGTTTACGACCTCGATGTTGGATCAGGACATCCTAATGGTGCAGCCGCTATTAAGGGTTCGTTTGTTCAACGATTAAAGTCCTACGTGATCTGAGTTCAGACCGGAGTAATCCAGGTCAGTTTCTATCTATGAGATGATCTTTTCTAGTACGAAAGGACCGAAAAGAAGAGGCCCCTGCTACAAACACGCCTCACCCCCACCTAGTGAAAACAAATAAAGTAGGCAAAAGGGCATAACCCCGTGCCTCAGAGAATGGCATGTTAAGGTGGCAGAGCCCGGTTACTGCAAAAGACCTAAGCCCTTTCCACAGAGGTTCAAGTCCTCTCCTTAACTATGATCTCAACACTCATCACCCACATCATCAACCCCCTAGCCTTCATCGTCCCCGTTCTCCTAGCCGTTGCCTTCCTAACTTTAATTGAACGAAAAGTCCTCGGCTATATACAACTACGAAAAGGACCAAACATTGTAGGCCCATACGGGCTCCTTCAACCCATTGCCGACGGGGTAAAACTATTTATTAAAGAGCCCGTACGACCTTCAACCTCCTCCCCCCTCTTATTCCTTTTAACCCCCATACTAGCACTCACACTTGCCCTTACCCTATGAGCACCCATGCCCCTCCCTTACCCTGTGATTGACCTAAACCTGGGCATTTTATTTATCCTAGCCCTTTCCAGCCTCGCAGTTTACTCCATTCTTGGGTCAGGATGGGCATCTAATTCAAAATATGCACTCATCGGGGCCCTTCGAGCTGTCGCCCAAACCATCTCCTACGAAGTCAGCCTCGGACTAATTCTCCTCAACGCCATCATTTTTACCGGGGGCTTTACACTCCAAACCTTCAACGTCGCCCAAGAAAGCATCTGACTAATTCTACCAGCCTGACCTCTCGCCGCAATGTGATACATTTCCACGTTAGCAGAGACCAACCGTGCCCCCTTTGATCTAACAGAGGGAGAGTCAGAGCTAGTTTCGGGCTTTAACGTAGAATACGCAGGAGGTCCTTTCGCCCTATTCTTTCTAGCAGAATACGCCAACATCCTACTCATGAATACACTCTCCGCTACTCTCTTCCTAGGAGCCTCGCACATCCCCTCTATCCCAGAACTCACTGCAATTAACCTAATAACTAAAGCAGCCTTCCTCTCCATCGTCTTCCTATGAGTCCGAGCCTCCTACCCCCGATTCCGGTACGACCAACTCATGCACTTAATCTGAAAAAACTTCCTTCCACTAACCCTCGCCTTAGTAATCTGGCACCTTGCACTTCCAATTGCCTTCGCAGGCCTGCCACCCCAACTATAGCCCGGAGCTGTGCCTGAAGAAAAGGGCCACTTTGATAGAGTGAATTATGAGGGTTAAAGTCCCTCCAACTCCTTAGAAAGAAGGGATTCGAACCCTACCTGGAGAGATCAAAACTCTCAGTGCTTCCACTACACCACTTCCTAGTAAAGTCAGCTAATTAAGCTTTTGGGCCCATACCCCAAACATGTTGGTTAAACTCCCTCCTTTACTAATGAACCCGTACATCTTAGCCACCCTTCTATTCGGTCTAGGCCTAGGAACTACAATCACATGCGCAAGCTCACATTGACTCCTCGCTTGAATAGGACTTGAAATAAACACCCTCGCTATTATCCCCCTTATAGCCCAACACCATCACCCCCGGGCAGTCGAAGCCACCACCAAATATTTCCTCACCCAAGCCACTGCCGCTGCCATACTACTCTTTGCAAGTACCACTAACGCATGACTTACCGGACAATGAGATATTCAACAAATATCCCACCCCCTCCCCCTCACAATAATTACCATCGCCCTCGCCCTCAAAATTGGACTCGCCCCCACACATGCATGACTGCCAGAAGTCCTCCAAGGACTAGACCTCACTACCGGACTCATCCTCTCTACCTGACAAAAACTGGCTCCCTTTGCTCTCCTCCTACAAATTCAGCCCACCAACTCATCCCTTCTAATCTTACTAGGCCTAATATCTACCCTAATTGGAGGGTGGGGCGGACTAAACCAAACACAGCTACGAAAAATCCTCGCCTACTCCTCAATCGCCCACCTCGGCTGAATAATCCTCGTACTTCAATTTTCCCCCTCCCTCACACTACTCACCCTCCTTACATACTTCATCATAACATTCTCAACATTCCTTGTGTTCAAACTGAACAAAGCAACCAACATCAACACCCTTGCCATCTCATGAGCGAAAGCCCCGGCACTAACCTCCTTAACCCCCCTTGTCCTTCTGTCCCTAGGAGGCCTTCCCCCACACACAGGCTTCATGCCGAAATGATTAATCCTCCAAGAACTAGCCAAGCAAGACCTAGCACCTACAGCCACACTAGCCGCTCTAACCGCCCTTCTAAGCCTATACTTCTACCTTCGCCTCACATACGCAATAACCCTCACCATCTCCCCCAACAACCTCCCGGGGACAACCCCATGACGTCTCCCAACAACACAATTGACACTTCCCCTCGCCATTTCTACAATGGCCACCGTCTCTCTCCTCCCCCTAACCCCCGCCGTAGTGGCCCTACTAACCCTCTAGAGACTTAGGCTAACATCCAGACCAAGGGCCTTCAAAGCCCTCAGTGGGAGTGAAAATCTCCCAGTCCCTGTAAGACTTGCGGGACACTACCCCACATCTCCTGCATGCAAAACAGATACTTTAATTAAGCTAAAGCCTTACTAGATAGGTAGGCCTCGATCCTACAAACTCTTAGTTAACAGCTAAGCGCTCAAACCAGCGAGCATCCATCTACCTTTCCCCCGCCTAACGATGAAACTAATAGGCGGGGGAAAGCCCCGGCAGACGCTAGTCTACTTCTTTAGATTTGCAATCTAATATGTTAAACACCTCGGAGCTTGGTAAGAAGAGGACTCAAACCTCTGTTTATGGGGCTACAATCCACCGCTTAAACCTCAGCCATCCTACCTGTGGCAATCACACGTTGATTTTTCTCGACCAATCATAAAGACATCGGCACCCTTTATCTAGTATTTGGTGCCTGGGCCGGAATAGTAGGCACGGCCCTAAGCCTGCTCATTCGAGCAGAGCTAAGCCAGCCAGGAGCTCTTCTTGGAGACGACCAGATTTATAATGTAATTGTTACAGCACACGCATTTGTAATAATTTTCTTTATAGTAATACCAATCATGATCGGAGGATTCGGGAACTGACTGATCCCATTAATAATTGGAGCCCCTGATATGGCATTCCCCCGAATAAATAACATGAGCTTTTGACTCCTCCCCCCATCATTCCTGTTACTGCTCGCCTCTTCTGGAGTAGAAGCCGGTGCTGGAACTGGGTGAACAGTCTACCCGCCCCTAGCAGGCAACCTGGCACACGCAGGAGCATCTGTAGACCTAACTATTTTCTCCCTACATCTGGCAGGTGTCTCCTCAATTCTAGGGGCCATTAATTTCATTACAACAATCATTAACATGAAACCCCCTGCCATCTCCCAATATCAAACACCCCTATTCGTCTGGGCCGTCCTAATTACTGCTGTCCTACTCCTTCTCTCTCTACCAGTTCTGGCAGCCGGAATTACAATACTTCTCACAGACCGAAATTTAAACACAACCTTCTTTGACCCGGCAGGAGGAGGGGACCCCATCCTTTATCAACATCTGTTCTGATTCTTCGGGCACCCAGAAGTCTATATTTTAATTCTCCCTGGATTTGGAATGATTTCCCACATTGTTGCCTACTACTCTGGCAAAAAAGAACCCTTCGGTTATATGGGCATGGTGTGAGCCATGATGGCGATTGGCCTTCTAGGGTTTATCGTGTGAGCCCATCACATGTTTACAGTAGGCATGGACGTAGACACTCGTGCCTACTTCACATCCGCCACAATAATCATTGCCATTCCTACCGGGGTAAAAGTCTTTAGCTGACTAGCAACCCTTCACGGAGGCTCAATTAAATGAGAAACCCCTATACTATGAGCCCTTGGCTTCATCTTCCTCTTCACAGTGGGAGGTCTAACAGGAATCGTCCTAGCCAACTCATCACTAGACATTGTTCTACATGACACATACTATGTAGTAGCCCACTTCCACTATGTCCTGTCAATAGGAGCCGTGTTTGCCATTGTTGCCGCTTTCGTTCACTGATTCCCCCTATTCTCAGGCTACACGCTCCACAGCACTTGAACAAAAATCCACTTTGGAGTAATGTTCGTAGGGGTCAATTTAACATTCTTCCCACAACACTTCCTAGGTCTGGCTGGAATGCCTCGACGGTACTCAGACTACCCGGATGCCTATACTCTTTGAAACACAATCTCCTCTATCGGCTCCCTAATCTCCCTCGTAGCCGTAATTATGTTCCTGTTTATCATTTGAGAAGCATTTGCCGCCAAACGTGAAGTTATGGCAGTTGAACTGACAACAACTAACGTTGAATGACTGCACGGCTGCCCTCCCCCTTACCACACATTTGAGGAGCCTGCATTCGTCCAAGTTCAATCAAACTAATTCGAGAAAGGGAGGAATTGAACCCCCGTAGGCTGGTTTCAAGCCAACCACATAACCACTCTGTCACTTTCTTTATAAGACACTAGTAAAACAGCCATTACCCTGCCTTGTCGAGACAGAATTGTGGGTTAAAACCCCGCGTGTCTTAAAATTAATGGCACATCCCTCACAACTAGGATTTCAAGATGCAGCTTCACCTGTTATAGAAGAACTTCTTCACTTCCACGACCACGCCTTAATAATCGTTTTTCTAATCAGTACACTAGTACTTTACATTATTGTGGCTATGGTCTCCACCAAATTAACTAACAAATATATTTTAGACTCCCAAGAAATTGAAATCATTTGAACAATCCTCCCAGCTATTATTCTTATTCTCATCGCCCTCCCTTCACTTCGCATTCTCTACCTAATAGACGAAATTAACGACCCCCATCTTACAATTAAAGCCATGGGCCACCAATGATACTGAAGCTACGAATACACCGACTACGAAGACCTGGGATTCGACTCTTACATAATCCCCACACAAGACCTAACCCCCGGGCAGTTCCGCCTTCTAGAAGCTGACCATCGTATAGTAATCCCCGTTGAATCACCAATCCGAGTCTTAGTCTCTGCTGAAGACGTCCTCCACTCCTGAGCTGTCCCTGCCCTAGGTGTAAAAATAGACGCAGTCCCTGGCCGCCTAAACCAAACAGCCTTCATCGCATCTCGACCTGGTGTCTTCTATGGACAATGCTCTGAAATCTGCGGAGCTAACCACAGCTTTATGCCTATCGTAGTTGAAGCAGTCCCACTAGAACACTTTGAAAATTGATCATCCTTAATACTTGAAGACGCTTAGCTAAGAAGCTAAACAGGGCCTAGCGTTAGCCTTTTAAGCTAAAGACTGGTGGCTCCCAACCACCCTTAGCTGCATGCCTCAACTCAACCCCGCCCCTTGATTTGCCATTCTAGTCTTTTCCTGACTAGTCTTCTTAACCATTCTTCCCCCAAAAGTTATAGCCCACACTTTCCCAAACGAACCAACCCCTCAAAGCACTGAAAAACCTAAAACCGAGCCCTGAACCTGACCATGACACTAAGCTTCTTCGACCAATTTATGAGCCCCTCTTACCTAGGTGTCCCCCTTATGGCCCTTGCCCTTAGCCTGCCTTGAACCTTATACCCAACCCCCACCACACGATGATTAAACAACCGACTATTAACACTCCAAGGCTGATTTATTAATCGATTTACTCAACAGCTCCTCCTACCTCTAAACCCCGGGGGCCACAAATGAGCTCTTATCCTAACATCCCTAATACTATTCCTTATCACCCTCAACATGCTTGGATTACTTCCTTACACATTTACCCCCACCACCCAACTATCACTCAACATGGGACTTGCGGTTCCCCTCTGACTAGCCACAGTTATTATTGGAATGCGTAATCAACCAACCATTGCACTAGGTCACCTCCTGCCAGAGGGAACCCCAACCCCTCTAATCCCCGTCCTTATTATCATCGAAACAATTAGCCTGTTTATTCGTCCCTTAGCCCTAGGAGTTCGGCTGACAGCCAACCTAACAGCAGGCCACCTCCTAATTCAGCTGATCGCAACAGCTGCCTTCGTCCTTCTCCCTCTCATGCCAACCGTTGCAATTCTTACAGCAGCACTTCTATTCCTCTTAACACTCCTAGAAGTGGCCGTAGCAATAATTCAAGCCTATGTCTTCGTCCTTCTTTTAAGCCTCTACCTACAAGAAAACGTTTAATGGCCCACCAAGCACACGCATACCATATAGTTGACCCCAGCCCTTGACCCCTAACAGGCGCAGTTGCTGCCCTGCTAATAACATCAGGTCTCGCAATTTGATTCCATTTCCACTCCACGACCCTTATGTCCCTCGGACTAGCCCTTCTTCTCCTAACAATGTATCAATGATGGCGAGACATCGTACGAGAAGGCACATTTCAAGGACACCACACACCTCCCGTACAAAAAGGCCTCCGATATGGAATAATCCTCTTCATTACCTCCGAAGTCTTCTTTTTCCTAGGGTTCTTCTGAGCCTTCTATCACGCAAGCCTTGCACCTACACCAGAACTAGGAGGCTGCTGACCGCCAACAGGCATCACCCCTCTAGACCCATTCGAAGTACCCCTCCTAAACACAGCTGTTCTACTTGCCTCAGGAGTGACAGTTACCTGAGCCCACCATAGCATTATAGAAGGAGAACGAAAACAAGCAATCCAATCCCTTCTATTAACAATCCTCCTCGGCTTCTACTTCACCTTCCTTCAAGGAATAGAGTACTATGAAGCTCCTTTTACACTCGCCGACGGAGTCTACGGCTCTACTTTCTTCGTAGCAACAGGCTTCCATGGGCTTCATGTTATTATTGGCTCTTCTTTCTTAGCCGTTTGCCTACTCCGCCAAATCCAATACCATTTCACATCTGAACACCATTTCGGATTCGAAGCAGCCGCCTGATACTGACACTTCGTAGACGTTGTCTGACTATTCTTATACATCTCCATCTACTGATGAGGCTCATAATCTTTCTAGTACTAAAGCTAGTATTAGTGACTTCCAATCACCAGGTCTTGGTTAAAATCCAAGGAAAGATAATGAACTTGGTCACAACAATTATTGCCATCGCCATCGCACTCTCCACAGTCCTGGCCATCGTCTCCTTCTGACTACCCCAAATAACACCAGACCATGAAAAACTCTCACCTTACGAGTGCGGCTTTGACCCGCTTGGCTCTGCTCGCCTTCCTTTTTCCCTCCGATTTTTTCTTGTCGCAATTCTATTCCTCCTCTTCGACCTAGAAATCGCCCTCCTCCTCCCCCTCCCATGAGGGGACCAGCTCTCTTCCCCCCTACTGACCTTCTTTTGAGCCTCCGCTGTTCTAATCCTTCTTACTCTTGGCCTCATCTACGAATGGCTTCAAGGAGGCCTCGAATGGGCTGAATAGGTTATTAGTTTAAGAAAAACATTTGATTTCGGCTCAAAAAATTGTGGTTAAAGTCCACAATCACCTAATGACCCCCGTTCACTTCACTTTCTCCTCAGCCTTCATACTAGGGTTAACAGGGCTAGCATTCCACCGAACCCACCTTCTCTCCGCCCTTCTATGCTTAGAAGGAATAATGCTCTCTTTATTTATTGCCCTCTCCCTCTGAGCCCTACAACTCAACACAACCCACTTCTCCGCCTCACCAATACTCTTACTAGCTTTCTCAGCCTGTGAAGCAAGTGCAGGCCTTGCCCTCCTAGTAGCTACCGCCCGCACCCACGGAACCGACCGCCTCCAAAGCCTAAACCTTCTACAATGCTAAAAATCCTAATTCCAACCCTAATGCTTGTCCCAACAACTTGGCTAACCCCCGCCAAATGACTCTGACCCACAGCCCTTCTACACAGCCTAGTAATTGCACTTGCTAGCCTCACCTGATTGAAAAACCTCTCAGAAACAGGCTGATCCTGCCTAAACCCCTACATAGCAACAGACCCCCTGTCCACGCCCCTCCTGGTCCTTACCTGCTGACTCCTTCCCCTCATAATCCTTGCGAGCCAAAACCACACAACCTCAGAACCCATTACTCGTCAACGAATGTATATTACACTCCTCACTTCCCTACAAATCTTCCTAATTATGGCCTTCGGTGCCACCGAAATCATTATGTTCTACGTTATATTTGAAGCCACACTTATCCCCACACTTTTCCTCATCACCCGCTGAGGAAACCAAACAGAGCGACTTAACGCCGGAACTTACTTCTTATTTTACACCCTGGCGGGGTCCCTTCCCCTCCTTGTCGCACTTCTCCTTCTCCAAAACAGTACCGGAACCCTGTCCCTTCTCACCCTCCAATACTCCAACCCCCTCCAACTTACAACCTACGCAGACAAACTATGATGAACAGCCTGCCTACTAGCTTTTTTAGTAAAAATGCCACTCTACGGCGTCCACCTCTGACTCCCCAAAGCCCACGTAGAAGCCCCCGTTGCCGGATCCATGATCCTAGCTGCTGTTCTTTTAAAATTGGGAGGCTACGGAATGATGCGCATACTGGTAGTACTAGAGCCCCTTACCAAAGAACTTAGCTACCCATTCATTATTTTAGCACTCTGAGGTGTGATCATAACCGGTTCAATCTGCTTGCGTCAAACGGACCTAAAATCCCTCATTGCTTACTCCTCTGTCAGCCACATAGGCCTCGTAGTAGGCGGAATTCTCATCCAAACACCCTGAGGCTTCACCGGAGCCCTTATCCTAATAATTGCCCACGGCCTAACATCCTCTGCCCTCTTTTGCTTAGCAAACACCAACTATGAACGCACACACAGCCGAACCATAGTACTAGCACGAGGCCTCCAAATGGCCCTCCCCCTTATGACAACCTGATGATTTATTGCCAGCCTAGCTAACCTGGCTCTGCCCCCTCTCCCTAATCTCATGGGGGAGCTAATAATTATTACATCCTTATTCAACTGATCTTGATGAACCCTCATCTTAACAGGAGCCGGCACCCTAATTACCGCAGGTTATTCACTCTACATGTTCCTCATGACCCAACGAGGTCCGCTGCCAGCACACATCCTCGCCCTTGACCCCTCACACTCTCGAGAACATCTCTTAATGGCCCTTCACCTACTCCCACTAATCCTCCTTATCCTAAAACCGGAGCTAATCTGAGGCTGGGCCGCCTGTAGATATAGTTTAACTAAAACATTAGATTGTGATTCTAAAAACAGAGGTTAAAACCCCCTTATCCACCGAGAGAGGCTCGCTAGCAACGAAGACTGCTAATCTTCGCCACCTTGGTTGAACCCCTGGGCTCACTCGCACTGCTTCTAAAGGATAACAGCTCATCCGTTGGTCTTAGGAACCAAAAACTCTTGGTGCAAATCCAAGTAGCAGCTATGCATCCCACCTCCCTGATAATGACCTCCAGCTTAATCATTATTTTTGCACTACTAATCTACCCCGTCCTTACAACCCTAAACCCTACCCCCCGAGAAACTAACTGAGCCCTCTCCCAAGTCAAGACAGCAGTAAAACTAGCTTTCTTTGTCAGCCTCCTCCCCCTATTCCTCTTCCTCAACGAAGGGGCAGAAACAATCGTCACCAACTGAAACTGAATGAACACCCTTACCTTTGACGTAAACATCAGCTTTAAATTCGACCACTACTCAATTATCTTCACACCCATCGCCTTATATGTTACTTGATCAATTCTAGAGTTCGCATCCTGATACATGCACGCAGATCCCTTCATAAACCGCTTCTTCAAATATCTCCTTGTTTTCCTCATCGCCATGATTATCCTAGTCACGGCCAACAACATATTCCAAATCTTTATCGGCTGAGAAGGGGTCGGCATTATATCCTTCCTTTTAATCGGCTGATGATACGGCCGGGCCGACGCAAATACGGCCGCCCTACAAGCCGTCCTCTACAACCGAGTAGGAGATGTTGGGCTTATCTTCGCCATAGCATGAATGGCAACAAATCTTAACTCCTGAGAAATACAACAAATATTTGCAGCCTCCAAAAATATAGACCTCACCTTCCCCCTCCTAGGGCTTATCCTCGCAGCCACCGGAAAATCGGCCCAATTCGGACTTCACCCATGACTTCCCTCTGCTATAGAGGGTCCCACACCGGTCTCTGCCCTACTGCATTCCAGCACTATGGTCGTCGCAGGGATTTTCCTCCTGGTTCGCATGAGCCCCCTTATGGAGAACAACCAAACCGCCCTGACAACTTGCTTATGCCTAGGGGCCCTAACAACCCTATTTACCGCCACCTGTGCCCTCACCCAAAACGACATCAAAAAAATTGTTGCTTTCTCTACATCTAGCCAACTGGGCCTAATAATAGTTACCATCGGACTTAATCAACCCCAACTTGCCTTCCTCCACATCTGCACCCACGCCTTCTTTAAAGCAATGCTTTTCCTGTGCTCAGGCTCCATCATTCACAGCCTTAACGACGAACAAGACATTCGAAAAATAGGAGGAATGCACCACCTCACCCCTTTCACATCTTCATGCTTAACCCTTGGTAGCCTTGCCCTCACAGGCACCCCCTTCTTAGCAGGATTCTTTTCTAAAGACGCCATCATTGAAGCCCTAAACACATCTTACCTTAACGCCTGAGCCCTTGCCCTTACACTCCTAGCCACCTCGTTCACAGCTATTTACAGCCTCCGGGTAGTCTTCTTCGTCGCCATAGGCCACCCCCGATTCAACTCACTCTCCCCCATCAACGAAAACAACCCCGCAGTCATTAACCCTATCAAACGACTGGCCTGAGGGAGCATCATCGCCGGATTACTAATCACCTCTAATATCCTCCCCCTAAAAACTCCCGTTATATCTATACCGCCCCTACTAAAACTGGCTGCCCTGACAGTAACCATTCTCGGCCTGCTCCTAGCACTAGAACTAGCCTCACTAACAAACAAACAATTCAAGCCCACACCCTTACTTGCTCCCCATCATTTCTCCAACATACTTGGCTTCTTCCCAGCAATCATTCACCGCTTTACCCCAAAACTCAACCTAGTCCTAGGCCAAGCAATTGCAAGCCAAATGGTTGACCAAACCTGACTAGAAAAATCAGGCCCTAAAGCAGTAGCCTCCCTCAACATTCCCCTCGTCACAACAACAAGCAACACCCAACAAGGAATAATCAAAACCTACTTAACCCTGTTCCTATTAACCTTTGCCCTCGCAACACTAGTCTTTATCCTCTAAACTGCTCGAAGCGTCCCCCGACTCAACCCCCGCGTCAACTCCAGCACTACGAACAAAGTAAGTAAAAGAACTCATGCACTAATCACCAGTATCCCGCCCCCTAATGAGTACATCAACGCGACGCCCCCAATATCCCCCCGAAGCGTAGAAAAATCCCCTAGTTCATCAACCGAGACCCAAGAAGACTCGTATCACCCCCCTCAAAACAACCCAGAAATTAAAGCCACCCCCACTACATACATCACCATATACACCGCAACAGACCGACTACCTCAACTCTCAGGATAAGGTTCTGCAGCAAGTGCCGCCGAATAAGCAAACACAACTAACATCCCGCCCAAGTAAATTAAAAACAAGACCAAGGACAAAAAAGAACCCCCATGTCCAACCAACACACCACACCCCAGCCCTGCCACCACTACCAACCCTAAAGCAGCAAAGTAAGGAGAAGGATTAGAAGCAACTGCTACTAAACCCAACACTAAGCCCAATAAAAACAAAGACATAATATAAGTCATAATTCCTGCCAGGACTCTAACCAGGACTAATGGCTTGAAAAACCACCGTTGTTATTCAACTACAAGAACCTTCTAATGGCAAGCCTACGCAAAACCCACCCATTACTAAAAATTGCTAACGACGCTCTAGTTGACCTTCCCGCACCCTCCAATATTTCAGTATGATGAAACTTTGGCTCCCTACTTGGCCTTTGCTTAATTGCCCAAATTCTAACAGGACTTTTCCTCGCCATACATTACACCTCCGACATCACAATAGCCTTCTCATCAGTTGCCCACATCTGCCGAGATGTAAATTACGGATGGCTAATCCGCAACCTCCATGCCAATGGTGCCTCCTTCTTCTTCATCTGCATCTACCTCCACATCGGCCGAGGTCTTTACTACGGCTCCTACCTCTATAAAGAAACATGAAACATTGGAGTTGTTCTCCTCCTCCTAGTGATAGCGACTGCCTTCGTAGGCTACGTCCTTCCCTGAGGACAAATGTCATTCTGAGGAGCCACCGTTATTACCAACCTACTCTCCGCTGTCCCCTATGTTGGTAATACCCTAGTCCAATGAATCTGAGGTGGCTTCTCAGTAGACAACGCCACCCTCACTCGCTTCTTCGCATTCCACTTCCTGCTACCATTCATTATTGCCGCCGTCACTATGCTCCACCTACTCTTCCTGCATGAAACAGGCTCAAATAACCCTCTCGGCCTAAACTCAGACGTAGACAAAATCTCCTTCCACCCCTATTTCTCATACAAAGACCTGCTAGGCTTCGTAGTTGTGCTCATTGCACTTACCTCTCTGGCACTATTCTCGCCCAACCTCTTAGGCGACCCAGATAATTTCACCCCCGCTAACCCCCTAGTAACACCCCCACACATCAAACCTGAGTGATATTTCCTATTTGCTTACGCCATCCTACGTTCAATCCCCAACAAACTAGGAGGAGTATTGGCCCTACTTGCCTCAATCCTCGTACTTATAGTTGTCCCAATCCTACACACCTCCAAACAACGAGGCCTTACATTCCGACCCGTAACTCAATTCCTATTCTGAACCTTAATCGCAAACGTCGCCATCCTTACCTGAATCGGCGGAATACCTGTCGAACATCCATTTATTATCATCGGACAAATTGCCTCCGTCCTGTACTTCTCATTGTTCCTAGTTCTTGCCCCATTAGCAGGATGACTAGAAAACAAAGCCCTTGGATGACTATGCACTAGTAGCTCAGTTTCAGAGCGCCGGTCTTGTAAACCGGATGTCAGGGGTTAAAATCCCCTCTACTGCTCAAAGAGAAGGGATTTTAACCCTCACCACTAACTCCCAAAGCTAGTATTCTAAACTAAACTACTCTTTGTAGTACATATATGTACTTACACCATATATTTATATCAACCATATAAATCAATGATATCAAAGGACATACTATGTTTTATTCCACTACATAATATTTGCCCCATTCACATATCAGCATATATAATGAAGGTATACTAAAACCAGAAGTGGCTCTATGATAATTAAATATTTAAAGATTAAACGAAATTTAAAGATTTAAACGATTAATTCATAAGTAAATATACACGAGGATTCAACATCCCATCATACCTCAAAAGCTTAATGTAGTAAGAACCGACCAACCTATGATTACTTAATGCATACTCTTATTGAGGGTGAGGGACAATAATTGTGGGGGTTTCACACAGTGAATTATTCCTGGCATTTGGTTCCTATTTCAGGGCCATTAATTGATATTACTCCTCACACTTTCATCGACGCTTACATAAGTTAATGGTGGTAATACATACTCCTCGTTACCCACCATGCCGAGCATTCTTTCCAGAGTGTGGGGGGTTCTCTTTTTTGGTTTCCTTTCAATTGACATTTCACAGTGCACACGGTAACGACTGACAAGGTTGAACATTTTCTCTTGCGTTAAACTAATATAGTGAGTGGTGAAAAGACATAACACAAGAATTGCATACTTGGATATCAAGAGCATAATAATGTATTCTCACTCCTAAGATATCTAAGATTACCCCCGGGGTTTATTTGCGTAAAACCCCCCTACCCCCCTATACTCCTGAGATCACTAACAATCCTGAAAACCCCCCGTAAACAGGAAAACCTCAAGTAGCATAATTTTAAGTCCAAAGTGCATCTATTTACATTATTTAAATAATACACGC